TGTACGTACACCTTTGTTTCAGGGATAAAAACCTCCTGCTAATCCGGCCATTTCCGAACCTGTTTTTCCCACCCCAAAAAATTCAATGGAGGACTTCTCAATTCTTGCGATTCCCAGCCCGGCTAAATAGGCTCAATGATCTCTTTCTTCGATAGGCCGGTCCGGCGCTCCGCTTGGTTATATTCGTACATGTTTCGACTCGCCGGTCATTATGGATCTAGTGGCATGGCGAGGCGAAGGGGGGAAGCAACTACGAAGCCCCTTATAGCTTGAATGGGACTCGACAAGTCGCTTCGCTTATAGAATAGAATGCAAGCAAGGATGGTCGTAGATCAGCTTACTCTCCGTCTAGCGGCGGCAAGGAAGGAGGGTGCTCGTAGATCAGCTCGACCGCAGGGTGGTCGTAGACCAGGCTGATTGTAAATCAGCTCGACCACCGGGAGAGAGTGGTCGTAGATCAGCTCAGCCGTTGCTTCTTTGGTCGTAGATCAGCTAGCCGTTGCTTCTTTGGTCGTAGATCAGCTAGGGCGCGAATCCAGCAAGCACTTGGGCGGAGTAAAGCGGATCGTAGAGCACCGTTGCGCTAACGCGCGCGCTGTAGTTTTTCAGCTTGGTTCTGGCGCGCGCCTGACTCATAATTGGGCTCCCTCCGTTGCTTGTTCGCTCAGGGAGTTGCTTCTTTAGGTTGAAGCGCGTTAGCGCAGTAGTTTGATTGCGTATCGCGCTAGGCGCTCACGTTTTTTGGCTTCGCAGGAGTGCGCGGGGCGCATCCGCGCACTTCCGTTTTTCAGCTTGCTGCTCGCTTTCTCGCTTCCGAGAGGCGAAGGGAGCCTGACTTACGGCTTCCAAGCCTGGCGCGAAGCGAAGGGATTGGATTTCACCTATGATCAGATCAGTGGGCAACCATAGTGTACTTTTTTCGTGGTGTTGTTGACGTTGTTGAAAGCGAATTTCCAATTTTTAAGTAGGCCTAGCTTTTCGGAGCTGCTCCCAGCTCACACTATGGTGGAGGAGGTGCCGTGAAGATCTAGGAGTGTGAGCAGTACGAGCTGAAAGGCTCCCATACTGTTTGGAGGGCAGGGGGCATAGATGCCAAACCTGACCCCTATCTATCGTCGTAGAAGCTGTTCCTAGGAAAGATTATGGTTCTCGGGTATCTAATCAATTAATCCCCCAAACAAGCAAGGGCCCCACTATAGCGTTAGGCCCCTATTTGAGTAAGGCGCGCGCAACCTAGTTGCGCGCGTTAGCGCAACGGTGCTCTACGATCAGCTTACTCTCCATTGGGCTCATCCCTTGCTTGGTTGAAGCGCGTTAGCGCAGTAGTTTGATTGCTTAAGCGGAAATGAGAGAGTAGGGTGAGGGAAAAGGGGGGAAGCCACTAAATTGAAGGCTTCGCTCGCTCGCTCTAACGCTCGTTTAGTAGACAGCGAGTGGAGTGCATAAGCCCCAGCAATCAAACTACTGCGCGTTAGCGCAACGGTGGTCGTAGATCAGCTAGCCGTTGCTTGTTAGGGGCGAGTACTACACGAGCTCGTAAGTCAAGTACGGAACGAGCCTTGTCTACGAAGCATAAAACCTCGTCTTGCTTGCTTCTGGCGAAGCTTTTAGTCTGTAGGCATTCAGGTATGGTAGGAATACTACTTTGAAAGCCAACCACTACATAGGAGCGATAGCGAAGCCAAGCCGTATAAAGGCGAGCAGCCCTTATAGCAATAGCAAACGGCCTACTTATAGCCCTATTTTTCTTATCTTATTTAGGCGCTACTGAACTAAATTGACTACTCAAGTACCAAAGGCGACCGGTCCATGAGACCGCCTTCTTCAAAATATATATAAGGCGCTCTTTGCCCTGTTGCTTTTCGAATAGCCGTCAGGGACCTATGCTATGGGCAAGAAAAATGGGCGTTGTTGTTGGGAGGTCCAATGCTAAGCTTACCTTAGGTAAGCGTAAGCTATAACCTTAATTGATCAAAGATCTTCCCGTTCAGTTGCTGAAAGATAGATGCTGATAATGTTTCAAAATGAGAAAAAACGACTCTTATATTATAATAGATTTGTTTTTCTTTTTTGTTTTACGCTTTTTAATTAGAATTTATTTTTTTATTTGTTTTTGGGTCTTTTATCTTTAAAGATTTGTACCTCTTTTTACTTTCATTTATGTTTGTTTGTTATTTTCAAACATTTTCTAACTTTCTTTATTTGACATAGTCCCTGTCGCGTATTGCGCGGATGATTCTCTCGATCTCGAATTGAGTGAGGCTGGCCCCCCGGGGGAGGCTCGGGGGAACCTGTCCCCCGATCTCTTGCGGAAAACGAGGCGGCCTTATACAGGCAATGGTTGCCCCTGGCGGCTCAGGAACCGGCTCCAGCCGGGGCGGCTCATACCGCTCACCCGCTTCCCGCTGGGGGGCCAATCCCGAGCAGCCTTGGCCTGACTTTGGGCCGCCGAGGCTGCTACCGGAGATAGCCCAAAATAGGGGGAGTACTCCGGATATCA